AATGAATTGCCTGATAAAAGGATTACCTTGATAGGGTAAATCATGTAATTAATATTACATTCATTATATTTAATAGAATTAAACTATTTCTAAAAGTATCAAAAACTTTTGTGCGTCATACACCAAAATATAAAAAGATAAGCTAATTAAGCTACTGGGCTCATACCCCATTTATAAAGGTTCTAATCCTTTTCTTTTTAATTTTTAATAATTCATCAAAAATTATATTCTTCATAATTTTAATAATAGGAACACTAATTTCTATTTCAGCTAATTCTTGACTAGGAGCTTGAATGGGTTTAGAAATTAATTTATTATCTTTTATTCCCCTAATAAGAGATAATAAATTGATATCAACAGAAGCCTCACTAAAGTATTTCCTAACACAAGCATTAGCTTCTTCAGTGTTCTTATTTGCTACAATTTTATTCTTATTGAATGCAAATAAAATTAATTCTAATTTTTTAATAGAAATAATAATTTTTTCTTCTTTATTATTAAAAAGAGGTTCTGCTCCCTTTCATTTTTGATTCCCTAATGTAATAGAGGGTCTTTCTTGATTAAATGCATTAATTTTAATAACGTGACAAAAAATTGCCCCTTTAATATTAATTTCATATATTATTTTTAAACCTTTAATTATTATCAGAATTATTCTATCTAGATTAATTGGTGCTTTAGGGGGTTTAAATCAAACTTCTCTACGAAAACTAATAGCTTATTCTTCAATTAATCATTTAGGATGAATATTGGCTGCAATATATGATAGAAATTTAATGTGAATAACTTACTTTATGTTTTACACATTTTTAACTTTTACAATAATTTTTATATTTAATATATTTAAAACATCTCATATAAATCAATTATTTACATTATCTTTTCATTCAAAAACAATAAAATTTTTTCTATTTTTTAATTTACTATCATTAGGAGGACTCCCCCCATTTTTAGGATTCTTACCAAAATGACTAGTAATTCAATCATTAACAATAAATAATCAATTATTTTTATTAACTTTTATAGTCTTAATAACACTAATTACTTTATATTTTTATATACGCCTATCTTATAGAGCATTTATACTTAATTATCATGAAAATAATTGAATAATCAATTCTTCATATAATTCAACTTATTTAAGAATTTTTATGATATACTCTTTTTTTTCTTCTATAGGATTATTTTTAATGTTTTCTTTATATTTCTTGCTTTAAGGCTTTAAGTTAAATAAACTAATAGCCTTCAAAGCTATAAATATAAGAATAATCTTTTAAGCCTTAGTAAGTATTTACTCCTTTAGAATTGCAGTCTAATGTCATTATTGACTATAAAGCCAATTATTTTTATGATTAAAGAGAATAACTCTCATAAATAGATTTACAGTCTATTGCCTAAATTTCAGCCATTTAATCGCAACAATGGTTATTCTCTACTAATCATAAAGATATTGGAACTTTATACTTTATTTTCGGGGCTTGAGCAGGTATAGTAGGAACTTCATTAAGAATTCTTATTCGAGCAGAATTAGGTCACCCTGGTGCATTAATTGGAGACGATCAAATTTATAATGTAATTGTTACAGCTCATGCTTTTATTATAATTTTTTTTATGGTAATACCAATTATAATTGGAGGATTTGGAAACTGATTAGTACCAATTATGTTAGGAGCTCCAGATATAGCATTCCCACGAATGAACAATATAAGTTTTTGACTTTTACCCCCAGCACTAACTCTTCTTCTAGTAAGTAGTATAGTAGAAAATGGAGCTGGAACAGGATGAACTGTCTACCCTCCCTTATCTTCTAATATTGCTCATGGAGGAGCTTCTGTCGATTTAGCTATTTTCTCTCTTCATTTAGCTGGAATTTCTTCAATTTTAGGAGCAGTAAATTTTATTACTACAGTTATTAATATACGATCAACAGGTATTACATTTGACCGAATACCTTTATTTGTGTGATCAGTAGTAATTACAGCTCTACTTTTATTACTTTCTTTACCTGTTCTTGCCGGAGCAATTACTATATTATTAACTGATCGAAATATTAATACTTCATTCTTTGATCCTGCAGGAGGAGGAGATCCTATTCTTTACCAACATTTATTCTGATTTTTTGGTCATCCAGAAGTATATATTTTAATTTTACCTGGATTTGGAATAATTTCTCATATTATTAGTCAAGAATCAGGTAAAAAGGAAACATTCGGATCATTAGGAATAATTTATGCAATATTAGCAATTGGGCTTTTAGGATTTATTGTATGAGCTCACCATATGTTTACAGTAGGAATAGACGTAGATACACGAGCTTATTTCACATCAGCAACAATAATTATTGCTGTTCCAACAGGAATTAAAATTTTTAGTTGACTTGCTACTCTTTATGGAACTCAATTAAATTATTCCCCAGCTACCTTATGAGCTTTAGGATTTGTATTCTTATTTACAGTAGGAGGATTAACTGGAGTCGTTTTAGCTAATTCATCTATTGATATTATTTTACACGATACATATTATGTAGTAGCTCATTTTCATTACGTTCTTTCTATAGGAGCTGTATTTGCTATTATAGCTGGATTTGTTCATTGATATCCTCTATTTACAGGATTAACATTAAACACTAAAATATTAAAAAGTCAATTTACTATTATATTTACAGGAGTAAATTTAACTTTCTTTCCACAACATTTCTTAGGTCTTGCAGGTATACCTCGACGATATTCTGATTACCCAGATGCTTATACAGCTTGAAATGTAATCTCAACTATTGGATCAACAATTTCTTTATTAGGAATTTTATTTTTCTTTTTTATTATTTGAGAAAGTTTAGCATCACAACGACAAGTTATATTCCCTGTTCAACTAAATTCATCTATTGAATGACTTCAAAATACTCCACCTGCTGAACATAGTTATTCTGAATTGCCATTATTAACTAATTTCTAATGTGGCAGATTAGTGCAATGGATTTAAGCTCCATATATAAAGTATTTTACTTTTATTAGAATAACTAATGTCAACATGAGCAAATTTAGGTCTACAAGATAGTTCTTCCCCATTAATAGAACAATTAATTTTTTTTCATGATCATACTTTATTAATTTTAGTTATAATTACTGTTTTAGTAGGTTACTTAATAATTATATTATTATTTAACAAATATGTAAATCGATATCTTTTACACGGACAAACTATTGAAATTATTTGAACTATTTTACCAGCAATTATTCTTTTATTTATTGCCTTCCCTTCTCTTCGCCTTTTATATTTACTTGATGAAATTAATGAACCATCTATTACTTTAAAAACTATTGGTCATCAATGATATTGAAGTTATGAATATTCAGATTTTAATAATATTGAATTTGACTCATATATGATCCCTACTAATGAATTATCTTTAGACAGATTCCGATTATTAGACGTAGATAATCGAGTAGTACTGCCAATAAATTCCCAAATTCGAATTTTAGTAACAGCTGCTGATGTAATTCACTCTTGAACAGTTCCTGCTTTAGGAGTAAAGGTTGATGGAACTCCTGGACGACTAAATCAAACTAATTTTCTAATTAACCGACCAGGCTTATTTTACGGTCAATGTTCAGAAATTTGTGGAGCTAATCACAGTTTTATACCAATCGTAATTGAAAGAATTCCTGTAAATTATTTTATCAAATGAATTTCTAATAATATAAACTCTTCATTAGATGACTGAAAGCAAGTACTGGTCTCTTAAACCACTTTATAGTAAATTAGCACTTACTTCTAATGAAAAAATTAGTTAAATAAATAACATTAGTTTGTCAAACTAAAATTATCAATTTATTGATATTTTTTAATTCCTCAAATAGCACCAATTGGTTGATTAAGTTTATTTATTATTTTTTCTGTTGCATTTGTAATTTTTAATATAATAAATTATTACTCTTTTTTTTCTTCTATACCTAAATCAAGTCTTTCGATTAAAACACATTCTATAAATTCATTAAATTGAAAATGATAACAAATTTATTCTCAGTATTCGATCCTTCTTCAAGTATTTTCAATTTATCACTAAATTGATTAAGAACTTTTTTAGGAATTTTAATAATTCCATCTGCCTATTGACTTTTACCATCTCGATATCATATTTTTTGAAATAATATTTTATTAACACTTCATAAAGAATTTAAAACATTATTAGGACCTATAGGAGCTAATGGTTCAACCTTTCTATTCGTCTCATTATTTTCAATAATTTTATTTAATAATTTTATAGGATTATTTCCATATATTTTTACAAGAACAAGTCATTTAACTTTAACTTTAACACTAGCTTTACCTTTATGATTAAGTTTTATATTATTTGGATGAATTAATAATACTCAACATATATTTGCTCATTTAGTCCCTCAAGGAACACCTGCTGTATTAATACCATTTATAGTATGTATTGAAACAATTAGAAATATTATTCGACCTGGAACTTTAGCAGTACGATTAACAGCTAATATAATTGCAGGACATTTATTACTTACTCTTTTAGGAAATACAGGTCCTTCTATATCTACCATTCTCCTAAGAGTATTAATCATTACCCAAATTGCCTTATTAATTTTAGAATCGGCAGTTGCAATAATTCAATCATATGTATTTGCTGTTCTTTCTACTCTTTATTCTAGAGAAGTAAATTAATGTCAACTCACTCAAACCACCCATTTCATTTAGTAGATTATAGACCTTGACCTTTAACTGCTTCAATTGGAGCAATAACAACTGTTGCTGGGATAGTAAAATGATTTCACCAATATAATATATCTTTATTCCTTCTAGGAAATATTATTACTATTTTAACTGTTTATCAATGATGACGAGATATTTCTCGTGAAGGTACTTTTCAAGGACTTCACACTGAAGCTGTTACAACTGGATTACGATGAGGAATAATTTTATTTATTTTATCAGAAGTTTTATTTTTCGTTTCTTTTTTCTGAGCTTTTTTCCATAGTAGCCTATCCCCATCTATTGAATTAGGAGCAATTTGACCACCTATAGGAATTATTCCATTTAATCCATTTCAAATTCCTCTATTAAATACAGTAATTTTATTAACTTCAGGAATTACCGTAACTTGAGCTCATCATAGATTAATGGAAGGAAATCATTCTCAAGCTGCACAAAGTTTATTCTTCACAGTTACTTTAGGAATTTATTTTACCATTCTTCAAGCATACGAATATATTGAAGCACCTTTTACTATTGCTGATTCAGTTTATGGTTCAACATTTTTTATAGCAACAGGATTCCATGGAATTCACGTATTAATTGGAACTACATTTTTATTAATCTGTTTAATCCGACATTTAAATAATCATTTTTCAAAAAACCACCACTTTGGATTTGAAGCTGCTGCCTGATACTGACACTTTGTTGATATTGTATGATTATTCCTTTATGTATCAATTTACTGATGAGGAGGTTAATTAATTATCTATATAGTATAAAAAGTATATTTGACTTCCAATCATATGGTCTATTATTAATAGTATAGATAATTTTATCAATCTTAACAATAAGTTTAATTATTTTAACAATTTCTGTAGTAGTAATACTATTAGCATCTATTTTATCAAAAAAAACATTAGTTGATCGAGAAAAATCTTCTCCATTTGAATGTGGATTTGATCCAAAATCTTCTTCTCGTTTACCTTTTTCTCTTCGATTCTTTTTAATTACAATTATTTTTTTAATTTTTGATGTAGAAATTGCATTAATTTTACCAATCATTTGTATTATTAAATTCTCAAATCTTTTCATATGAACAACTACATCAATTATTTTTATCTTAATTTTACTTATTGGTCTTTATCATGAATGAAATCAAGGAATATTAAACTGATCTAATTAAAAGGGTTGTAGTTAACTATAACATTTGATTTGCATTCAAAAAGTATTGATTATTCAATCTACCTTGAATATGAAGCGATACATTGCAATTAGTTTCGACCTAATCTTAGGTATAATTTACCCTTATTCTTTAATTGAAGCCAAAAAGAGGCTTATCACTGTTAATGATAGAATTGAGATTCATACTCCAATTAAAGAAGTATGATGTTCAAGAAAAAGCTGCTAACTTTTATCTTTTAATGGTTAAATTCCATTTATACTTCTTAATTTATATAGTTTAATTAAAACATTACATTTTCATTGTAAAATTAAAAAAATTTTTTTTATAAATTACTAAAATAAATTCACTAAATTATTCAAAGATAAGTTTATCTCCCTAACATCTTCAGTGTCATACTCTAACTATAAGCTATTTGAATAAAAACAAATTATATATATATATATAACTATAATTCAAAGAATAAAACTTAATAAATAAATCTTTAAATTATTATTTTGTAATACCTGATTTAATTGAGAATTTTTTATTAAATTATAATATAATTGTTGTCCTCCAAAATATTCAGATCAACCCTGATCAAAAGACTTAACAACTAATTTACCAACAATTAAAGAATAATTTATAATTCCATAAGTAGAAATATAAGGCATAAATCACATTGATCCTAAAAAATAAGATGAATTATAATTATCTAAAGCCTTATTAAAAAAAAACAAGGAAACATTTGAAATTAAGTAACCTATTAATCCTCCTACAATACATACAAATAAAGTTAATAATTTTAAATAAAAAGGTAAAACAATTACTAAAGGACTAGGAAAAATTAATCATCTTAATATTCTACCTCCAAAAATTCTTAAAATTAATAAACCTATTATACTTTTTAATATAACTCAACCCTCATCATTTAATATATTTAAAGCAGAAAAATTTGAATCCCCAGTTATAGTATAATAAACTAATCGAAATGAATAACAAACTGTCAACCCAGTAGAAAAAAAATATAAAAAGAAAGAAAATATGTTAATATAAGATAAAGAAACTATTTCTAAAATTAAATCCTTTGAATAAAATCCAGCTAAAAAAGGTATCCCGCATAATGCTAAATTAGCTACATTAAAACAAGAAGAAGTTAAAGGTATTATTAATCTCAAACTACCCATTAAACGAATATCTTGACAATTATTTATATTATGAATAATAGCCCCTGCACATATAAACAATAAAGCCTTAAATAAAGCATGTGTTAATAAATGAAAAAATGCCAATTTATAATAACCTATCGATAAAATACTTATTATTAATCCTAACTGACTTAAAGTAGATAAAGCAATAATCTTCTTTAAATCAAATTCATAATTAGCCCCTAATCCTGCTATAAATATAGTTAATCCAGAAATTAATAATAATAAATTTCCTATACAAGATCTTCTTAAAACAATATTAAATCGAATTAATAAATAAACCCCTGCTGTTACCAAAGTAGAAGAATGAACTAAAGCAGAAACAGGAGTAGGAGCAGCTATTGCAGCAGGTAACCAAGAAGAAAAAGGAATTTGAGCACTTTTAGTTATTGCGGCTAATATAACTAATCTTCCAATAATTAATATTTCTAAATCACTTTTTATAACTTCTAAATAAAATACATAATTTCATCTTCCGTAATTTAATATTCAAGCAATCGCCAATAATAATGCTACATCTCCAATTCGATTTGATAACGCAGTTAATATCCCAGCATTATAAGATTTAACATTTTGAAAATAAATTACTAAACAATAAGAAACAAGACCTAAACCATCCCATCCTAATAAAATTCTAATTAAATTAGGACTAATAATTAATAACATTATTGAACTAACAAATATTAATACTAATATAATAAAACGATTAATCTTATAATCACTACTTATATACTCTTTTCTATAAAAAATTACTAAAGAAGAAATTATTAATACAAAAGATATAAAAATTAAACTTATTCAATCAAATAACAAAGTTATTACAACATTTAATGAATTAAAAGACACTACTTCCCATTCAATAAAAATTCTATAATCATTTATAATAAAAATAATACCTAATAAAAAACTAGATAATCTAAAAAAAAATAATCTAATAAATCTAATTGTACAAATTGATAAATATTTCATGGTTTAAAGAGAATAACTCTCATCAATGACACCACAAATCAATATTTTATTTAAACTATTTAAACATAATCACAATATACATATATCTCCCCTCAAAATTAATAAATTTAAAGGAAATCAATGTAAAAATAAAAGTAAAAATTCCCGAATAGAACCACCACTAAATGAATATGATCCTGAAAAAATTTTTCCGTGTTGTCTATAAGCATATAAATACAGAGTATAAGCAGCTCTAAAAAAAGATAATAAAGATAATATTAATATAGTAACTCAAGATCAACTAACAATTCTATTAATTAAAGAAATTTCCCCTAATAAATTTAATGTAGGAGGAGCTGCTATATTAGCAGATCTTAATAAAAATCATCATAAAGCTATAGAAGGTATAAAATTTAATAACCCCTTATTAATTAATAATCTACGACTTCCTAACCGTTCATAAGAAATATTTGCTAAACAAAATAATCCAGAAGAACATAATCCATGAGCAATCATTAAAGTATAAGAACCACAAATACCAGAATAAGTTATTGTTATTAATCCAGCTAAAACAATTCCTATATGTGCAACTGATGAATAAGCAATTAAAGCCTTTAAATCTGTTTGACGTAAACAAATTAAACTGACTAATACTCCACCTACTAATCTAATTCTAATTCAAATATAATTAAATTTCAATCCTATTAATTGTAAAAAAGATAAAACTCGTAATAATCCGTATCCTCCTAACTTTAATATAATTCCAGCTAAAATTATTGACCCTGAAACAGGAGCTTCTACATGAGCCTTAGGAAGTCATAAATGAACTAAAAATATTGGTATCTTGACTAAAAAAGCTATAACTAATGAAAAATATAAAATTTCCAATTCAAATATATAATTATTTAATAAATAAAAATTTATTGTACCTGCAACCTTATAAACATAAAAAATTCCAACTAATATAGGTAAAGAAACTAATAATGTATAAAATAATAAATATACACCAGCCTGTAAACGCTCAGGTTGATAACCCCAACCTAAAATAAGAAATAACGTAGGAATTAAGCTTCTTTCAAAAAATAAATAAAATATAAACAATCTTATACTTCTAAAAGTTAATACTAATAAAATCAACAATAAAACAATATTAACCAAAAATAAATTTACATAATTATTATATTTATAAACAGATTCTCTAGCCATAAGTATTAAAGAAACAATCCATAAACTTAATAAAATTAATCCATAAGAAATTATATCACATCCCAAAAAATAAGAAACAGACATAAAATAATTTCTATATATATTTATTATAATAAAAATAAATCTTAATAAAAATAATAAACTTTGAACCATTCAATAAGTATTATGTATTAAACATAATGGAAATAAAAATAAAATAAAAATAATAATTTTTAACATTGCAAAATATTAAATCTTTGAAAATAATCATTACCGTGAGTACGAATTATTCTAACCAAAATAGAAAGACCCAATGCTCCTTCACAAACACTAAAAGTTAAAAATATTATTCTAAAAAAAAATTCAAAATTAAGTATATTTAAATAAATAAATAATAATAAAAATAATCTTAAAACAATATATTCCAATCTTAATAATATAGATAATAAGTGCTTACGATTAGAAACAAAAGTAAATACCCCTATAATAAATAAAATACTCGATAAAATTCAATTTAAAATTGTTAACATTAGTTTTAATAGTTTAATAAAAACATTGGTCTTGTAAATCAAAAATAAGGAATATTCTTTTAAAACTTCAAGAGAAAAGAAATTTCTTTATCATTAATCCCCAAAATTAATATTTTAATTAAACTACCTCTTGATATTATACAATGAATTTTAATAACATTATTACTTATTTTTAATTTTATTTTTTTTAATATAAAACACCCCTTAGCTATAGGATTAACTTTATTAATTCAAACAACATTAATCTGTCTTACATCAGGATTAATAACTAAAACATTCTGATTTTCTTACATCTTATTCTTAGTATTTTTAGGAGGAATATTAGTTCTATTTATTTATGTAACATCATTAGCTTCTAATGAAATATTTTCATTCTCAATTAAACTAATAATAACAACAATTATTATATTTTTATTGAGAATTTCCATTTTAATTTTAATTGACAAAAATATTCTAACACAATACACAAATATAGAAATTAAATCAGTATTCAATATAGATTCATATATTATAGAAAATTCTATATCTCTTGTAAAATTATATAATTATCCAACTAATTTATTAACTATTATATTAATAAATTATTTATTAATTACATTAATTGCTGTAATTAAAATTACTAAATTATTTAAGGGACCTTTACGACCTATATTTAACTAATGAACAAACCTTTACGAGTTAAACACCCTATTCTTAGAATTGCAAATGGAGCTCTAGTAGATTTACCAGCACCTATTAATATTTCTGCTTGATGAAATTTTGGATCTCTTTTATTTTTATGTTTAATGATTCAAATTCTTACTGGATTATTCTTAGCTATACATTATACAGCAGACATTAACTTAGCCTTTAATAGAGTTAATCATATTTGTCGAGATGTAAATTATGGATGATTACTACGAACTATACATGCTAATGGTGCATCATTCTTCTTTATTTGTATTTACTTACATGTAGGACGAGGAATTTATTATGGATCATATTTATTTACTCCTACTTGATTAGTCGGAGTAATTATTTTATTTCTAGTAATAGGAACTGCTTTTATAGGATATGTATTACCATGAGGACAAATATCTTTTTGAGGAGCTACAGTAATTACTAATTTACTCTCAGCTATTCCTTATCTAGGAATCGATTTAGTACAATGAGTGTGAGGAGGATTTGCAGTTGATAATGCTACTCTTACACGATTTTTCACTTTTCATTTTATTTTACCCTTCATTGTTCTTGCAATAACAATAATTCATATTTTATTTCTTCATGAAACAGGTTCTAATAACCCTATAGGATTAAACTCAAATATTGATAAAATTCCATTCCATCCATATTTTACATTTAAGGATATTGTAGGATTCGTAATAATAACTATAATTTTAATTTTATTAGTTCTAATTAATCCTTATTTATTAGGAGACCCGGATAATTTTATTCCAGCCAATCCTTTAGTTACACCTGTACATATTCAACCTGAATGATATTTTTTATTTGCATACGCAATTTTACGTTCAATTCCTAATAAATTAGGAGGAGTAATTGCTCTTGTTTTATCTATTGCCATTTTAGCTATTCTTCCATTTTATCATCTAAGTAAATTCCGAGGAATTCAATTTTATCCAATTAACCAAATTTTATTTTGATTAATAACAGTAACTGTAATTTTATTAACATGAATTGGAGCTCGACCAGTTGAAGAACCTTATGTTTTAATTGGACAAATTTTAACAGTAGTATATTTCTCTTACTTCATATTTAATCCATTAATTATCAAATGATGAGATAATCTATTAAACTAGTTAATGAGCTTGAAATAAGCATATGTTTTGAAAACATAAGATAGAAATTAAATTTTCTATTAACTTTACTAAAAATAAATATTTAAATTAAATAAATTAAAAAAACCTTAAATCCTACAAAAAATAACAAAAAATTTAATGAAAAAGGTAAAAATCTCTTTCAAGCTAAATACATTAATTTATCATATCGAAATCGAGGTAAAGTTCCTCGTACTCAAATAAATATAAAAGAAACAAAAGTCAACTTAATATAAAATAATAAAGAAAATACATCTCTACCTAAAAATATTACACAAAATAATATTCTCATAAATAAAATTCTTGCATATTCTGCTAAAAAAATTAAAGCAAACCCTCCTCTTCTATATTCTACATTAAATCCAGAAACTAATTCAGATTCCCCTTCCGCAAAATCAAAAGGAGTTCGATTTGTTTCCGCTAAAGAAATTCTAAACCAAACTAAAGCCATTGGAAATATAATAAATAAAAATCAAATAAATAATTGATATTTATAAAATATTAATATATTATAACCACCAATCAAAAAAACAAAACTTAATAAAACTAAAGCTAATCTAACTTCATACGAAATAGTTTGAGCAACTGCCCGTAATCCTCCTAATAAAGCATAATTAGAATTAGAAGATCATCCAGCAATTATTACAGTATATACTCCTAATCTTGTACAACACAAAAAAAATAACAATCCTAAATTAAAAGAAAAAAGTTTTACAAATAAAGGTATACATATTCAAACCAATAAAGAAAGAAATAAAGAAAAAATAGGAGAAAAATAATATGAAATATAATTTGATAATAAAGGATAAGTCTGTTCCTTAGTAAATAATTTGATTGCATCACAAAAAGGCTGAGGAATACCAGCAATTCCAACCTTATTAGGACCCTTACGAATTTGAATATATCCTAAAACTTTACGCTCTAAAAGAGTTAAAAAAGCAACTCTTACTAATACAAAAATAATTAACAACAAACTACCAACAATAAATAATAAATTTTCTATAAAAAACAAGTACTATTTGTGATAAAAATCACATAAATAAATTCTAAATTTATTGCACTAATCTGCCAAAATAGTATAAATTAATTATATTCAATATAAAAATAATTATTTATTAAATATTAGGTCCTTTCGTACTGAAATATTTTAATTTTTTAAAGATAGAAACCAACCTGGCTTACGCCGGTTTGAACTCAGATCATGTAAGAATTTAAAAGTCGAACAGACTTAAAATTTAAGCGGCTACACCTAAAATTATATCTTAATCCAACATCGAGGTCGCAATCTTTTTTATCGATATGAACTCTCCAAAAAAATTACGCTGTTATCCCTAAAGTAACTTATTTTTTTAATCGCTATTAACGGATCAATTATTCATAAATTAATGACTTATAAAATTAAAAGTTTATTAAATTTTAATATCACCCCAATAAAATATAATTAACTATTATAATAAAAAAAATCTACAAAATTCTAATAATCTATATATAAAGATTTATAGGGTCTTCTCGTCTTTTAATTATATTTTAGCTTTTTGACTAAAAAATAAAATTCTATTATAAATTTTTATGAAACAGTTAATATCTCGTCCAACCATTCATACCAGCCTTCAATTAAAAGACTAATGATTATGCTACCTTTGCACAGTTAGTATACTGCGGCCATTTAAATTATTCAGTGGGCAGGCTAGACTTTAAAAAAAATTCAAAAAGACATGTTTTTGTTAAACAGGCGAACATTATTTTTGCCGAGTTCTTTATAAAAACTTTTCAATTAATAATATTTATACAATATAATATACTAATTTTATCATTATTTTTTTATTTTTAAAATTAAAATAAATACTTTAATACATAATTAAAATTTAATAAATAATAAATATTATAAAATAAATTATAACAATTTCATTAATAATAGCTATTTCTAAGCTTATATTTATTAAATTATTTAATAATTTTTAATAATTTATTTCATAGCTTATCCCATAAAATATTAAAATAAAATAATTATTTAGTTAATTTATTTAACTAAATGATATAATATTTCTAAATTAAATTTATTTCTTAAAGAACTAGATACCTTTAAAAACGAATAACATTTCATTTCTAATATATTATATAAAATAATTTTGTCACATTAACTTTTATAATATATTAACTCTTTTAAAATCGAGAAAATTATACTAAATAATTTTTAATTAATAAACCCTGATACACAAGGTACAATAAATTAAATTTTCTTTTAATATATTAATTTTTCAAATTATTTCAATTTTCTTTCACAATACTATTTAACTATAATTAAAATTATTTTTTCTTTATAAAATACTCAAACAAATCATATAATAATTATTTTTAATAATTTATAATAAAAAAAAAAATCAATTAATAAATAAAATATAATCAATTTATATTGATTTGCACAAAAATCTTTTCAATGTAAATGAAATGCTTTACTGAATAAGCTTTAAATTGCATTCTAGGTACACTTTCCAGTACATCTACTATGTTACGACTTATCTTACCTTAGTAATAAGAGTGACGGGCGATGTGTGCATATTTTAGAGCTAAAATCAAATTATTAATCTCTATAATTTTACTATCAAATCCACTTTCAATAAATTTTTCAAATTTATATTCATTTAAATAATTTTATTGTAACCCATCAATACTTAAATATAAGCTACACCTTGATCTGATATATTTTCTTTTAAAAAATCTTGAAAATTAACTTTCTTATAAAATATTCTAATAACGACGGTATATAAACTGATTACAAACTTAAGTAAGGTCCATCGTGGATTATCGATTACAAGACAGGTTCCTCTGAATAGACTAAAATACCGCCAAATTTTTTAAGTTTCAAGAACATAACTACTACTACCTTAGTTTTTAAAGATACATTTTAAATAATAGGGTATCTAATCCTAGTTTATTAATAAAATTTCCAAGCTTTAATTATTTTATTCAAAATTATTATAAATTTAAAATTTCACCTAATAAATTTATTTTTATTTCATAAAAATCAATTTAACTCAAACTAAAAAAATTTATTTGCATTATTCGTATAACCGCGGCTGCTGGCACAAATTTAGCCAATACTCTTCAATATTACTATTTCTAAGTTTCCTTAATTAATAATATTAATTACTGCGACTAACAAAAAATTATTTACTATTAAAATAAATAAAAATTCTCACAAAAATTTACATATAAATTAAACTGATAATAAACTTTAAAGCCAAAATAAAACTTTATATATTAAAATAAAAAAATTTATAAATAAATATTATAAATAAAATTTTAATAAATAAATATATTTAGTAAATAAATTTAATAATTAAATTTCTATACAAAAAATTAACAAGGAAACTCTATTATTACG